CCTCCCCAGGTTGGTAGAGGTTGATAGAGATGAGACTGATCCGGCTGCGAATGGCACATTTCACGTCTTTTCTTGTAGAAAACTAGTTGGGCTTTTAAGCGCTGTTGGTGCTTTCCATACAGTTTCCTCCTCAAGTCTGACTTCCGTAATCATATTGACTTCTGGTAAAGCTTCTTCACTGTTGAATTGTTGTGGCGGTCGAGCCTCGAATGAAGAGGAGTTAAGCTGCTTTCTCTGGCAATATTCCGCATAGTCTTGGGTGCCCAACCCGTGATAATCATTTTCAGGATACTTTACCAGGAGTTCGTCGAGCCAAGATGGGTCTACTCCTTTCTCCCAATCTTCAGTTGTTTGTTCTTTATGACACTGCTCAATGCGGCCTTGTTCGGTCAGTGATGGTGTGCCATAGTGTTTATCAATGTAATCCCAAGCATCCATTCCGTGATAATCTTGCTCGAAGTACTCATGGAAAGGGTTTTGTGTTGACCCAGCGGGTGCACCAGGCTGTGGTTGACCGCATTCTATCTTCAGATTATGAAATCCTTGCTCAACAAGGCACTTTTCGCGGTATTATCCTACCTCAGCTATATTCCGTGTCTTCATCATAACCTCCAGGTGGAGATTCTACTATAGGTTCAGGCAGAGGTGTTGCACTTGAAGCTTCACTTTGATTATTCCGATTCGGCGAGCTTGATTCTGTGAAAGGAATAGACACTTGATCTTCCCCTAAGGGAGGAGTTTGCGTCTGAGTGGTTGTTTCCGCTACAGGTGCTTTCCTTTTCGAGTGGAGAACGTAGTATTCAAACTTCCCTGTAGGTTCAACCAGACCTCAGGGTCACCTTTTTCATACCTTTATCGCATCCTGAGTGGACTTTTTCTTTCTTCTTGATTTGGGCCGGCGTTCTCTTTCCATTTGCAGCTCCCACTCTGTTTCTTGTGCATTCCAGTAGCAAGTTTCACACTCGCAGATGTCCCACCAGATGTGGCCATCTTCTTCTACTCCCTGACGGAAGGGCGTTTTGGTGGTAAGCAATAATAGGGAACTTTGAATCAGGAGCAGAGACCGCCCTATCTTGTTGGTTCTTTTTCTTTCAACACCATGAAAGTCAGTCAATGTTGGCTTCCTCGATTACATAGTTGACCACACGCATTCAACGGTAGGGAGTAACACCTTCTGTTTACAATTTGGAACGTAAATTCCAGAGATACTCATCGAGTGGACCATACCAAGGTGCGAAGCGAAAGCTCCTTCTTTGCTTTTCTGATCTCATTGTGGAAGTACCGTGTAGAGATAGGCACCTTATCTATGCAATAACGATCTCACTCTTCAAGACAGATTCGTGAAAGGTCAATCTACGCCATGGAAGTTTCATTGCTGAATGACTTGTCTGCTACCAACTCCTTCCTCTATGGGTAGGGCATCTCTACATGTGAGACCTTGTATTGTATAAAAATTTCTCACATACCGGATTCCCGAGGAAGAAAGAGAGCTTCTCTCCTCCTTGCTTTCATGCATAGCAGACTAACAAGCTGAAAAGTGATCTCGCTGTACCCGATCTCCAAGCACTGACATTGAGAGAAGAGTGGAACGGGACTCGCTTTATATTATAGGGGACTTCCCCGGAGACTTCTCAACTCATATCGGAGCAAGGAAGCAAGCAACCTACTGAGACTGAGACCGCGTGAAGCAATACCACATTCTAAATACCCCGGCAGACAGCGATGTAGGGCTTCGTTCTTCTCTTGTTCCTGTTTCCATACGGTATAGATTGGCCGATCGTTCCCCTTCCTCTGGAAAAACTAGAAAATCGCATTTCCCTTTAATAAGTGGCATGTCAAAAACGAGAAAAACAGAAGAAAGAAAGACCGATCGAGGAAAGGAAACAACAAGACCGGAAGGAGATGAATCTTCTTCTTAGCAGTTGAAGAAGTGAATTGGATCATTTTCTTAGAATACTAAGCATACTTTCACTCCTTTCTCCCTTATAGTAGCAATTCTGACAACAGATGCGGATTATGTAGCAAATGCCGCGGATGCGTTACACATTGAGTTGGACAGCTTTCCTTGAGCAGATAGGACACAGCGCCATCAACAGACATAAAAGCGAAGAAAGCACCTACCCTGGGGGAACTGCCTCGATTCTCATCTCGTTCACTCACAGAAGCCTAGCTCTACTTTCTTTCTTATACCAGGAACCAAGACTTAGACGAAAGCCTTTCGCTCGTCCCTGAATCTTGATATCCCTTTGCCGGGCAAGAGAGCATTTCTTCTTTCCCTCGCTTTCTTGTTTCCGGTAGTAAGTCACTTCGTTCCCCAGCCCCGACAGTAGAGTTAGAGACGGGGACGAAACGGAAGGACCAGTCATCGCCTGAATGAAAAGGCAGGTCGAGTCACCTATTCCTCAATTGTGTCATTCTTCGATGTCTTATCCGAACGGGAGCAGCGAAGCATAGAATGTATATTAGATCCAAGCAACAGTAGCAGAGAGGTAAATGCCAGAAGTTTCTTTTCTATCACAAGCATCTCCGGCGAAATCAGCATCACAGTACCCCACCAGCGGAAAGGAGATAAGACCAAAGGCATCTGTTTTTGCTCATCCTAGTCCACCCGCTTCTCCCAAGGCAAGGCTCCTGCAATAATTGCGGATTCTCTTTGCTGCCGATGAGGGATTTTGCATAGAACGGGGAACCGGACCCGCGGCAGGTAAATAGTTGGGCTAGAGATAGTCAGAGAAATGAGACTACCTACTAGCTGACGATAAAGAGTTGGATCAACCTCTTCCTGGATTCCGGAGTCGGTTTGAGTTCCACTTCCATAGGAATGGAGATTGTCTTCTCATCTGCGATTTTTAGCTCAGAGAGTGGATCTCTAGCGTACCTAGCCCGAGAGATAGTTAGCAAATGGATTGCCTTGCAGAACCGAAGGACCAAGAAAGAACTGTATCAGGCCCATATCAGACATTTCAAATTGTTGAGCTAGCTTGGTCTTATAGTCACTTGTGAGCTGTTCACTAGAGCTGGTTATGAGGAGGGCATCCACATAAAGTGGGAGGATAATGGAATCGTCTTTGTCCCTTTTAACAACAAGGGCATTATCACTTACACATTTTGGAAAGCCGACTCAAAGAAGGAAAGAGCGCAGTCTCCGCTCACTGACTTCAGGACAGCAGCTCCGTAACTGACTTTGACTTAAAAGCACATCTGGCCACTTTCCCGATCGCGGAGTCGAAGCTGACAGGCGACGATTGGGAATGGTTTTTTCACCTAAAGTTGGTCCCAAAAAAGAAGGAGCCAGCCAGATTGAAAGCGAAGGGAGTTGAAGAGAAAAGCCCTAGTGAACGAAACTGCAGCGCAACAAAGTTGAATCAGAAAGACGACTCTTTTGGAAGTAGTAGGGTTGAGAAGTCATTTCGCCGGATGCAAAGACTGAAACAAAGCATCTCGCTCTATTTTTCCTAGCATTGAGCTGCTTGTGAAAGTTAACAATTGGGTCTGTCGAAAGTCTCGCAACTTGACTCTTTTTTTCTCCCTTTGGCGCAAGGCCTACAATGTTGGCGTATTTTGCTAGTCAGATGAACCAAGCGAAGCGGAACTTGACTTTGAATGTGTAGAGAAGATTTGATCAGCAGATAACAGGCTGCTTATAGGTCGATGGTCTGCAAGACATAGATAAAGAGAAAGGGAAGGAGAGCTCTCCGTTCGTAGTTCAGAGCTATCGGAGCGCTACGAAGAGCAAGTGCTTTCTCAACACGGAGAATACTAATATATGAATCAAAAAAGAGATTCAAAAACTCAAAAACGAAGTCAAAAAAGTGCGTATATGGTGTGATACCAACTTTCCCAAGCACTACATTACTTGGCTTCATCCTAGCCGCTTTTTACTTACTGGTGGTGTGAAATCCCTCAATCAGGGGGTCCCCTAAGATAAAGAAAGGGATGGTTTCTGGTTAGCAGAACTAGATAGACGGAAGTAGGCCCTCTATTCCCACCTCGGGATGCTGGGAAATAAGCCCTTCTCTAGGTAAATTGAGGGTATCCCCCTCAAGAGTCAAACTCAATTCTAGCAGCTACATAGCGGCAAACGGTGACTCCGGAGGTAGCGACAGATCCCGGCATCAAAAGCGGGGGAAAGCGGGTAACTGTAACCATAGGCTTAGTTCTTTTTAGTAGCCCCACCGGGACTAGGTAGGCCTCACAAGAGGGAGCAGTCCGAAGCATCGTTCGATGCCCAACGACACCAATATAGAGATCACTTGACAGAATAAGAGCGGGAGACGGACTTACACTTTTTCTAAGGGCGACAGGAGTCAACCCTGTAGTATTGGTTGGGAGATTATGTCAAGTCTCCCCAGCTGCTCACTTGGTTTCGGATGATCAGACCTGTCTTGGACGTGGAACCCCAGAATTGAGGACTTGTGGAGACGCAGAATATCAGACTCCGGCTCAAACGGAAGCCCCGGAAGCACAGGAAAAGAAGGAACTGTATATATCTGGGATCCGGCACTGCCGCTGGGACGGTCTATTGCCCACCCCTCTCTCTTTGGCGGTTACAGTATGAGATTCTTTATCTGATCCTGGTCGTAATCATTATAAATCTTATACCATGCGCGATAGACTAGAACCCCCATTGGTGTAATCCCCTTTCTACTTGGTTCATTATTGAATTCTGAACCCCCATGTGCTGGTTGAGAGGGGGTCTCCTTCCATTTAGTGCTTAGTGGGCCCTCCCTGTTAGCTCGTCCTTGGCAAGGCAAGGTCACTCGCCTTATTTGTTTTGTGTTTTTTATTTTCATAAGTCTATTTCCATTTCTTCAAGAGCAGGCGAAAGGAATTAAGGAGCCACGCATAGATATACGCCTAGTGTGTTTCCCTTGAGGTCTTGAGGATTCTTTCTCTTATTCTTACTTAGTTAGTCCTCTCTTATTAATAGGAACTAAAGCCATGATTATTCCACTACACGGGCTGAGCTCCTACCAATAGTTTTTAGGACTTTACTTGAA